TGAAAATCGAATTTTTGGAATTTGAAATAATGTGATGGGCGAACGACGGGAATTGAACCCGCGCATGGTGGATTCACAATCCACTGCCTTGATCCACTTGGCTACATCCGCCCCTTATCCAGCTAAAGGATTTTCTCTTTTTTCCATTCATCATTATTGTATTTATTCTTACCTTCATACTTAGATCGAGATATTCTATTGGACATAGAATGCCAATCTTTAAAATGTAAAAAAAAGGAGTAATCGGCTGTGACACGTTCACTAAAAAAAAATCCTTTTGTAGCTAATCATTTATCGAGAAAAATTGAAAAACTCAACATGAGGGAGGAGAAAGAAATAATAGTAACTTGGTCTCGGGCATCTACCATTATACCCAAAATGATTGGCCATACAATCGCTGTTCATAATGGAAAAGAACATTTACCTATTTATATAACAGATCGTATGGTAGGTCACAAATTGGGAGAATTCGCGCCTACTCTGACTTTCGCGAGACATGCGAGAAACGATAATAAATCTCGTCGTTAATTAATTTGGAAAAAAAGATCATTCATTGCATTGGCGGGGGAGAAACCTTATGATAAAGAACTCAAATTCGGGTAGAGAAGTAAAAGTTTTAGCTAAACATATATCTATGTCTGTTTTCAAAGCGCGAAGAGTAATTGATCAGATTCGCGGGCGTTCTTATGAGGAAACACTTATGATACTGGAACTCATGCCTTATCGAGCATCTTATCCCATTTTAAAATTGGTTTATTCTGCAGCAGCAAATGCTAATCATAATATGGGTTTGAACGAAGCTGATTCATTCATTAGTAAAGCCGAAGTCAATGGGGGTCCCTTTGTGAAAAAGTTAAGACCCAGGGCTAGAGGACGTAGTTATGCGATAAAAAGACCCACTTGTCATATAACAATTGTATTAAAAGATAAATCTAAAATTTAGATGAATCTTTAGAAAAAAAATGGATGAAAAGATAATATAATAAAAAAATATGGGACAAAAAATAAATCCACTTGGTTTCAGACTCGGTACAACCCAAAATCATCATTCCTTTTGGTTCGCACAACCAAAAAATTTTTCTGTAGGTCTACAAGAAGATGAGAAAATACGGAATTGTATCAAGAACTATGTACAAAAAAATAAGAGAATATCCCCAGGTTTCGAAGGAATTGGAATTGCACGAATAGAAATTCAAAAAAGAATCGATTTGATCCAGGTCATAATCTATATTGGGTTTCCAAATTTATTAATAGAGGGCCGAACGCGAGGGATCGAAGAATTACAGATGAATGTACAAAAAGAGTTTCATTCTGTGAACCGAAGACTCAATATTGCTATCACAAGAATTGAAAGACCTTATGGACACCCTAATATTCTTGCAGAATATATGGCTTCACAATTAAGAAATAGAGTTTCGTTTCGAAAGGCAATGAAAAGAGCTATTGAATTAACTGAACAAACAGATACAAAGGGAATTCAAATACAAATTGCAGGGCGTATCGACGGAAAAGAAATTGCACGTGTCGAATGGATCAGAGAAGGTAGGGTTCCTCTACAAACAATTCGTGCTAAAATTGATCATTGTTCCTATACAATTCGAACTATCCATGGAGTATTAGGCCTAAAAATTTGGATATTTGTGAACGAGGAATAATAGACCTTTTTTTATCTTGACATTCTGTCCAGTGATAGAACAAAAAATGAGAAACTATTTCTGTTTTTTTTCCTTTTTCCGTTAAATCAAACAAAAATAAACAATTCTAATTCTATAAGGTTGAATAAAAAATAGATTAATCTTACTTTTGATATAATTGCTATGCTTAGTGTGTGACTCGTTAGTTTTTTCTTTAGAGTTTAAAGCTGGGCTTCAAAAAAAAAAAAGACTGACCTCCACTATAAACTTAATAACTATATAAAATAAAATAATAAAATAAACGAAAAACTAATAACCAACTTATTGCTTCGTATTGTCGAGATCCCAAGAAACAGTCACTATATGACTGAATGACTGAATCAATCATATAGTTGTAACAACTGAAATTTTCATAAAAAACAAATCTGATTATGGATTTTGAAGAAAAAAAAAAAAATAAAGGGATGCGGATAAATGGAAAGGTGATAGAAAGAGAGAACAAAAATATCAATGATAGATGATTCCAATATGTATGGTCTATGAATCACCTCATAAAAGGCAGTGTGATAAAGCATTAATATTGATATATTAATATATATAATAATACAAATAATAAAGTATAATATAAATAATAAAGAGCCCTGGGTTAATAGAAACTGAGGAGATTTACTCGGGAACAAATTTTGTTGGGAGCTCCGTTGCAGAGTTCAGGCCTAACCATTAATAGAGAAGCTATAGGAACGACGAAACCTGTGACTATATAAGATTCAACTATGAAAATATAAATAAAATAGAAAATAAAAAGGAATCCTAATGATTCATCGGGCGGGATGGCGGAACGAACCAAGAACAAATTGATTTACTCTGAGAGGTCATGGATTGATCCTACGAATGAAGCAGGAAAGAGTCAATATCCGCCCGCGAAACCCTTATTTATTTTATTTATTTATTGTATTTATTTATTGTATTACAATACAATATTGTCTTGACTCGATAAAAGTAAAATAAAAAAAAAATAGGGATTCGTTATAAAAAATAAGCATTATCTTTATCTATAAATATACACATCTAGCCATATATGGAGCTTCCTATGTAATAAATGAAATATCAATAAATCCCATTACTTAGTTTAGTGTACTAATTATTAAATGGATGTGTATCCGTATCGAATCTTTTCATTCGCGAGGAGCTGGATGAGAGGAAACTCTCATGTCCGGTTCTGTAGTAGAGGTGGGATTAAGAAAAAACCATCAACTATAACCCTAAAAGAACTAGATTTCGTAAGCACCATAGAGGAAGAATGAAGGGAATATCTTGTCGGGGCAATCATATTTGTTTCGGCAGATACGCTCTTCAGGCACTTGAACCCGCTTGGATCACAGCTAGACAAATAGAAGCAGGGCGAAGAGCAATGACACGATATGCGCGTCGTGGTGGAAAAATATGGGTACGTATATTTCCAGACAAACCTGTTACAATAAGACCCACGGAAACACGTATGGGTTCGGGGAAAGGATCTCCCGAATATTGGGTATCCGTTGTTAAACCAGGCCGAATACTTTATGAAATGGGTGGAGTATCAGAAACTGTAGCCAGAGCAGCTATCTCAATAGCTGCGTGCAAAATGCCTATACGAACTCAATTTATTATTTCAGGATAGGGATATAGAACTAAAGATAAACAAAAGGGGTATTGAGGATGAAAAAACAACCGCGGGTTTATTTATTTCTAGACAAACACTATTTCTTTTTTCCTCATTCTTTGCATTGAAATAACAGATTCAAATAAAAATGATATGATTCAACCTCAGACCCTTTTGAATGTAGCAGATAACAGCGGAGCTCGAGAATTGATGTGTATTCGAATCATAGGAGCCGGTAATCATCGATATGCTCATATTGGTGACGTTATTGTTGCTGTAATCAAAGAAGCAGTGCCCAATATGCCTCTAGAAAGATCAGAAGTAATTAGAGCTGTAATTGTACGTACATGTAAAGAACTCAAACGTGACAACGGTATGATAATACGATATGATGACAATGCTGCGGTTGTCATTGATCAAGAAGGAAATCCAAAAGGAACTCGAGTTTTTGGCGCGATTGCTCGGGAATTGAGACAGTTGAATTTTACTAAAATAGTTTCATTAGCTCCTGAAGTATTATAAATACTAGTAGATGAAACTATGATATAGTTATAGTAGGATATCTGAAATGGATTAAATTAGTGGATTGTGTTTCACGCATATACTTTTAATAATTGAAATTGAATAATTCAAAATAAAAAAACATGTTGATTATATCAAAATTAAGAAGCACCAATAATTAGAATTCGTCATGGGCAGAGACGCTATTGCTGATATAATAACTTCTATAAGAAATGCTGACATGAGTAAAAATGGAACGGTTCGAATAGCATCCACTAATATCACCGAAAACATTGTTAAAATACTCCTACGAGAAGGTTTTATTGAAAACGTTCGGAAACATCAGGAAAGTAACAAAGATTTCTTGGTTTCAACCTTGCGCCATAGAAGGACTAGGAAAGGAATATATAGAACTATTTTAAAACGTATCAGTCGACCTGGTCTACGAATCTATTCCAACTATCAAAAAATTCCTAAGATTTTAGGTGGAATGGGAATTGTAATTCTTTCCACTTCTCGAGGCATAATGACAGATCGAGAAGCTAGACTAGAAAAAATGGGAGGAGAAATTTTGTGCTATATATGGTAATCTTCCTCCGGTATCCTAATTTGATCTCTAACTTCCAATTTGTGAAATAGAGAGGAAAAGTAAGTTATATAACTCTTCCTCCATTCGTTGATGATATTTCAAGGGGTTACCTGGATGAAAGAACAAAAATGGATTCATGAAGGTTTAATTACTGAATCACTTCCCAACGTCCCGGGTCCATTTAGATAATGAAGATCTAATTCTAGGTTATATTTCAGGGAGGATCCGACGCAGTTTGATACGGATACTGCCGGGAGATAGAGTCAAAATAAAAATAAGTCGGTATGATTCAACTAGAGGACGTATAATTTATAGACTCCGCAACAAAGATTCGAGCGATTAGATGATTTTTGAAAACATTCCTTTGGCGAGAGATACAACTCGAAGCTAAAAAATTAAATACAAGAGACTTATTTTCTTCCAAAGAATAGATTCCAAATTGAGGTAAAGAGTGAGAAATATGAAAATAAGAGCTTCCGTTCGTAAAATTTGTGAAAAATGTCGACTGATCCGTAGGCGCGGACGAATTAGAGTGATTTGTTCCAATCCGAGACATAAACAGAGACAAGGATAATCTTTCTTTTAGAAAATTTCTCAAAGAAGGGCCATGTAAAAATAAAGGATCTGTTTTAAC